CGAGAATGTATAATAAGCAAACTTCATCCCGTGTTTGTTAGTAGAGTTCTAAGAAAAACCGCCTGATTGAAGGTAATGTCAGAATTTTCTATTTCTAGATATAATTCCTTCATCTATTCACTTGATCTTTTTTCTATCCATCTTATATCAATAAGATAGATTTTTGTCGTTGTTATAGAACATGGGATTCTGCAGGAGCAATAAAAAATAGGTATGAATAGAACAAGAGAAAGGGGCAGTAGTAGAGAAAGTTATACAAAACTATATACGAGTCATCCCCCCCTCATTTTTTGTATTTCATTGATTGAATTTGAATTTCGTTTGATTAAGACGAAGTTCCGTAAAAACCTCCGCTTTCTTTGAAATATCATGAACAGTTCCTGTAGGTTGAGCTCCTTTTTCAAGGAAATATAGAATAGCAGGAACATTTGAATAAGTTTGATTCTTTATCGGATCATAAAAACCCACTTTCCGAAGATCTCTTCCTTCTCTTCGGGATCGAGCATTAATTGCAACGATTCGATAGACGGCTCATTGGGATAGATGTAGGTGAACAATACCCCCCCCCTAGAAACGTATAAGAAGTTTTCTCCTCGTACGGCTCGAGCAAAATGATTCAAAGTTATGTCGATGTATAGAGTTCCAATGGCAAATAGATCTATAAAATCATCAAATTTATTAGACTATGACTATGATTTAAGTCCTTTTTTTTGTTCTTCTTTCCCAAAAAATCAAAAAATCATTCGTACTCATAACTCAAGTTGGATAACTATCAAATAGCTCAAAGGACAACCTTTAAGCATTTCATTTATTGAGCGGTCTCTAACCCCCTTTTTTTTGTCTCGTTTAAAATCTATTGTATTCGTCATTCTGATCCTAATCCTAGTTTTTGAGACAATTGAAAACGGCGTTTCCTTGTTCCGGGATCCTTTATTTCTATTTTAAATCATTGGGTTTAGACATTACTTCGATGATCCTTAATCCTTTCAAAATGGCAGCAACATACCTTTTTTTTGTGATTTATTTTTATCAAAGAATCATATGAACGGTTGATTCCCGCACGATACACTTTTGATCGAAAGTGTTCTACAAGTTCCAACAAATTTTATTTTTGGATTTGAAACTTGCTTGAATTGTATCCTTTCGATTTCTACATCGAAGATATACTTACAAAGTATTTCCAACTTATTGATTGGCACTAACCCTAGATCCTTGCCCCTGAGAAATGAATCAATACTTTCTTCTCGAGCTCCATCATGTACTATTTACATTACAACCCAACAAAAAAAAAAGAAAAGAGGGGTTCTAGTGGAGCAGAACAAACGATGTCGAGCCAAGAGCATCTTCATTCCTATCTAACTATATAATTTTAATATAAAAAATAAAAAATGGTGGGTGTAAAAATCCACAACTGATCATGTCCTTCAAGTCGCACGTTGCTTTCTACCACATCGTTTCAAACGAAGTTTTACCATAACATTCCTCTAGTTTGGAGCCAGTATGTAATTGATTCAATTATGGAACCATGAATAGTCATTGTTTTAGTCGGTACATAATAATCTAGACTTTTTTCTTTTTTTTATGGATGTGTAGATATTTTTCTGAAGATGTCTCATCAAGAATTCAACTTAACCCCGTATTTTATTCTATGAATAAAACATTTTTTTATTATATTTTCGTATTCTATTTTCTTATATCTATAATCTAGATAGATTATATATCTATAAAAAGATAGATTATATATCTAATATCTATAAAATGATTTACATTTTTATATCTTTCTATTTTTATATCTTTTATATCTAAAAAATTATCTATTTATAAAATTATCTATTTATAAAATAAAATTACATATAAATATAGAATTAGATATTCTAATATCTATAATTTATCTATAATCTATAAATATTATAAAATATTATAATATAATAATAGCATATCTATAATTATATATTTATATATATTATTATAGATATGATAAAATAATTACAGATATTATAAAATAGAATATTATTATTTTAGAATCTAATTCTAAATTAATTTTAAAAATAGAATATATAGAATATAATAGAACAATATATATATATAAACAATATATATAATAATATAGATTTTATAATACATAATAGAATCTAATAGACATTTATATTTATATGTTTCTATTTTATATGTCTATATAAAAATAGAATTTATAGAAAAATATTATATAACTATAAAAATAAAAGAATAAAATATAAAATAAATGAGTTATTTTTGAATCTGCATCTTCAAGTGACACAATAGAATAGATTGACCAATCTAATACTTCTTCAAGTACGAAAGACTAATCTAATAATAAATCATTACAAATATTTAATTGAAAAAATTGACTACTTCGACATCATTATCATTACATCATTATTTGAGTTGAATAAAGTTTTACAAACAATAAAAACCTCATTTGAGCCTTATAAGAGAGATAAATCCATGTTTCATTTTGAACTGAACCAACAATGATTTACAGCAAATAGATAGATCAAAAATAAATCCAATTTCTCGTCGTTTTTTTCGTGAAGAAGATTTAGATTGTTATTCTTTCATATTTTGATAAAATAAGAACCGAAAGAATAGGAGATTTCTGTATCTTAGACTGAACAATTGTTACTGGAAGTAATTATGGATATTCTATGTTAAATATTTGAATTTAATAAATTTAAAAGATCATAAATCTTTTTCACGAAAATTGAAACCTCGTTGTCGCTGAAATAGAACGATAACAAATACATACATCTAAAAATTTCCTTCCTCATTTTTTAGGTATTTTGTTATATTTTGTTTGACTTGAGGTTCAATAATCTTTCTGTCATTTTTACATAAGAATCTTTCCATAAAGTAATCAGTAAATAGAATGTATGAATTGCCCCGTCTCAATTGTTACATAGATTTACAATATTAGATTTACAATAATTCATGAGATCCAAAGAAGAAATACCTAAAACTGAGGTTCAAAGAAAATGGATCTGTTACATATGTAACTTGATTGTTTGTTAATGATATTTGTACAGACACGGATATTGAAATTGATACCTTCCACTACTGATCTATTTCACGAATAATATGGGATTATGAATCATAAATAAAAAAAAAAAAAAAGATCCTCTTTTACGGGATGCTAGACTATCTTGTCTAGGTACAAAGCCAAACGAAACGGGTCTTTGTTCCTATTTGTAGTTTCCCCTAACCTAGCCTTAAGAGACTTAATCCCATTAATTGAATTCCATTAGTACCAAGAAAACCCTCTTGTTTATTTTATAATAAAACAATCTACAGAGAATTAATAATTAGGCTACCTCATGTAAGGGATAGGTAATAATAGATAGGGAATATAGAGGCTTTTCTTTCGGATTTCGATCTAGAATGCATCATTGATAATTCAAATGGATATGAGGTTTTTCTAAGTAACTAACCTTCAATATGAAGGGGATGGGCATAGAATGAAAGGTCCCTCCGACTTTTTTTGACAAACTCTTGTAATCATGATCTATGGTCCCTGACTCACAAATAGATTCAGGTACATCTACATGTCATTTGCACTTGATTGAGCTTGTAAAAAAGATATGATTCAGAGAAGAATGATTAAAAATAAAAAATCAGAAACAATAATAGAATCACATTTTATCCAATATTAAACTCTTAAACATAAGATTAAAAAAAAAAGCAATCTTTATTCTGATATAATTGGTATGCTCTGGGACGGAAGGATTCGAACCTCCGAATAGCGGGACCAAAACCCGTTGCCTTACCACTTGGCCACGCCCCATTTAGATTTCTAGTCGACACTAATAAACACTAATATTCTTATTAGTCGTTCGTCAATTCCAGTCCAAATATTTATGGAATAGATTAGATTGTTGCTAGGATTTTGACACGTGTAGACATAGAATTAAACTGAATTTATTGATCATTACATATAATTCAATTAAGATATTTATGAAAGTATGATTTCTTCTATTCTCTTTTGAGACTTGAAGTATTCTTGATTGGGTGAGTTAAAAAAGAAAAAGAAGGATTTTTTGGTCTACCCTACTTTATTCTTTTTTCCCTTATATCAATACCATATCAATAACTCAATCAAAATTCTATTATCTCCAAGAACAAAATGTTTGTTATGCTTAATATCTTTAGTTTGATCTGTATCTGTCTTAATTCTGCCCTTTATTCGAGTAATTTTTTCTTCGCCAAATTGCCCGAAGCCTATGCTTTTTTGAATCCAATCGTAGATGTTATGCCAGTCATACCTCTGCTCTTTTTTCTCTTAGCCTTTGTTTGGCAAGCCGCTGTAAGTTTTCGATGAAATATTTAATACTGCCCTAGAAAAATTCATGATTTCTTCGAGAAAAAAAAAAAATTCTAACAATTGATAAGATTAGAAAAATCTTAGATTATGAACCCTCAATTAAAACATTGAAAGTCAAAGTATCGGATAGTCGCGATAAATCTGTATCACCTCATTCTAACCCTTTCCTTTTTCCAGTGAAAGGCACTATTAGGGTCCCCCACAATATCTAATTGTGGGTATGAAAGAAAATTTTGGCAATGAAAGACTCTTAATTACAAATTATTTTCTGAAAATTCTTTTCCATTTCTAGAAACTACTTCTCATGTCTTGGTGTCAAAATAGGAGTCAAAATAGGATATGTGATATAAAAATGGAGAATCTATTATCTTTTTCCCCAAAAATGATCTTGGAGATTGTGTAATGCTTACTCTCAAACTCTTCGTTTACACAGTAGTGATATTCTTTGTTTCTCTCTTCATCTTCGGATTCCTATCTAATGATCCGGGACGTAATCCTGGGCGTGAAGAATGAAGAATAAAAAATAAAGGCATTTTCCTTACTTGATTTTAAAATTTTCTTCGGATTTTATCTATTCCACACCTTTCCTTTAACTATGAAAAAAGAAAAAGGGTTCGAGAAATTCGAAAGATAAATAAAATATCAATTCATCAATGGAAACGGA